GTTTCACAAGTACTGAACTAGATTTATTGTCATAACCAAAAATTTCCACGGGTTCGTAAAAAATCGAATCATTTAAACCATGATCATGAGCAAACGCGTAAATATACTCCTGAAAAAGAAGAGGATATAGGAAGTGTTGTTGCCGAGATTTATCTTTTTCTAAATATCCTTGTAATTCTTCCATTTACATTTCTACTTGAGCCGGAGGCAGGAGGTTTTTCTGGGTTTATCAAATGATACATACATAGTGCAATATGGTCAGAACAGGGTATTATGTATTGTATTATGTATATAGTATAGTAAGAAAAAAAGATATATACCCCGGAAAAGAAACAGGGAGTCCAATCAACAGATCTTTTTACCTTCCTTTTCTATCCAATTGGTTTATGTTCATTATAATTACAAGAGGAGAAAAAATCCTTTATTTTTGCAACCCAATCGCTCTTTTGACTTTGGAATAAATTCTCTTTATCAATATACTGTTTCTTCTACACATCCGTCTACAATCCATAATAAATAAAGAATAATTAGGATTCTGAAAAAAAAAAAGAAAAAATCAATGGTTCACTCACAGGAGAACCCACTCTTTCCCACATTAGGCACTAATTCATTTTTAACGTCTAATTAGATCGGGTAATCATTCCAATTAAGAACATAAGCTCGTTGCTTTTTATTTTACCAGAATTGGAGCCATAGAGCTCTATCCATTTATTCACTAGACCCAACTGTAAATGTGAATTTCTTTTATCCCCTTCAAAAAATAAAAACAATACAATTTTTTGGAACTGTAATGATCCGGTAAGGATAAACTCAAAGTTCTACTTTAACTTTTACTTTCATTTCAAATTAAATAAATTAATAAAATAAAAAATGTAATAAAATAATAAATTGATTTTATTACGACATGCTGTTTTTTCCATTCATTACCCTTGAGGATCAGTCGTGGTCTTATAGACTATACCAATAGTCTGGACGAATTCGTTGCTTCATCCAAATGTGTAAAAGATCATAGTCGCACTTAAAAGCCGAGTACTCTACCGTTGAGTTAGCAACCCGGATAAATAGGATATGTAGATACGATCGAAATACAAAAATCAATTGAATTGCACTGCACGACCCTATCAAAACATTGAACTAGCAACACATCGAAAAGAAAGATTTTCTGATCAATTAGAAACACAAAATACCAAAATTAGCAGATCGGATTAAAAATATTCCCAATCAAAATGTAAAAATTATGACGGACCACCCATTTTTTATCAAAATTCTTTTTTGATTTTCCTTAATAAAATACATCTTGTATGAGAGTAAATGCAGCAAGGCAAACCCATCATTTGAGTGAAGGAAACAAAAAAAACCAATATGGGGTGGGGATAAACAGCCCTATTTATCTACGATCGAATTATATTTGTTCGATACACCATTGTCAATATAAATGCAATGTTGAGAAAATAAATCAAGTAAATAAAATAAAGACTTGTGTTGGATTGGCACAACATAAATAAGAAATTGGAGTGGAAAAAATTAAGGAAAAGGTAAATAAAAAATCCCCGGTTTATTCAATCAATAAAAGTACGATAAGTAAGCTTAACCCCTTGTTTGTTGTTAAATTGAATTCCCCCACCAAAATATGAATAAAGCAAGAAAAAGGAAAATGGTGTGTAAATATAAATAATTACACAAGGATAGATACTAGTTACCCTTCCCTACTTTATTTTATTTATTTAATAATTTTGTTTTTTCCTTTAATTAACTCGAAGTTCTTTCTTTAAAGAATTCTGCCTTACTTAAAATATCATAAACAGTTCCTGTAGGTTGAGCACCTTTTTCAAGGAAATATAGAATAGCAGGAACGTTTAAATAAGTTTGATTCTTTATCGGATCGTAAAAACCTACTTTTCGAAGATCTCTTCCTTCTCTTCGGGATCGAACATCAATTGCAACGATTCGATAGATGGCTCATTGGGATAGATGTAAATAAACAATGCCCCCCCTAGAAACGTATAGGAGGTTTTTTCCTCATACGGCTCGAGAAAAATGATTCTAATTTCTGTATATAATAGCAAGTGGATCCATAAAATCATGAATTTTACTATGATTTGAATTGAGTACCTTTTTCTTCTTCCTTACAGAAAAAGGAAGAAATATCATTCATACTCATAACTCAAGTTGGGTAATTCTGACAAGAAAATTCTTAGACACTTATTGAGCCGTCTCTAAACTCTTTTGTTTGTCTCATTTCAAATCTATTTTTATTCCTCAGTCTGATCCAATTGTTGAGACAATTGAAAATAGTGTTTCCTTGTTTCGGAATCCTTTATCTTTGCTTTGTGAAATCATTGGGTTTAGACATTACCTCGGGGATCCTTATTCCTTTCAAAATGGCAGCAACATACCTTTTTTTGTTATTTCTTTCTATATAAATAGAATACGAATGATTGATTCCCTTGTGATACACTTTTCATCGAAATAGTTTTACCAATTTCGAAAAATTTGACTTTTCAAACTTATTCTGAATTTGAACCTTTCAATTTAGAATTTATATATAGTGAGGATATACTTACAGAGTTGGTCTAACTTATTGATTTTCACTAACCCTAGATTCTTTCCCTTGAAAAAAGAATCAATCCTTTCTTCTCGAGCTTCATCATGTACTATTTACTTATAACCCAACACGAATTAGGTTCCGGGCAGAACAGAACAAACTATGTCGAGCCAAGAGCATCTTCATTACTATAGAAGATGGCGGATGTAAAAATCCACAGCTGATCATGTCCTTCAAGTCGCACGTTGCTTTCTACCACATCGTTTCAAACGAAGTTTTACCATAACATTCCTCTAATTGAAATTTTTAAGCGGTATGGAATTGATTCAATAAAAAATCATGAATAGTCATTGATTCAACCGGTATATAATAGTCCTTTCTATCTACGGATAAATAAGTATTTATCCGGATAAGGGTCAGCAAGGATCTAATTTATTTAATTTAACCCCATATTCTATCATATGAATAGAATTCAAATATTTATTTAAAAATAAATATAAATAAGACGAATAAACGAGTTTGCTTAAGGCTTATTATTTACATCTTCAACAGATTGTTCGAGACGATCAATCATGAAGGATCCAGTTTTCTCTCACATTGTGATTTAGAATGCATCATGTGGTAATTCCCATTTCATAGGTATTAGATATGGGACATAAGGTTTCTCTAAGAAACTAACTTCAAAATGAATATGAGTAGTACGAGCATATCCTGAATGTTTATGATATAATAGACCAAAAATCTCTTTTTTGAATGAAAATAAAGATATTCAATTTTACCCACATTTGACAATTGATTCCATTTGTGAGAAACCAAATGAATTCTCAGATATGATTCTTAGAACCATTCTAAAAATTAATAAGAAAAGATTTTGCCCTTTAACAAATTATTGTTTCATGTGGAATGCAGTGTGATCCCATCTTTCGTTTCATGAAAAACGATCTGGGACGGAAGGATTCGAACCTCCGAATAACGGGACCAAAACCCGCTGCCTTACCGCTTGGCCACGCCCCATTTTTATTTCTATTCGATACTAAACTAATCAACTCAACACTAATATTGGTATTGGTTATTCGTCAATCCCAACCCAAATACATAAAAACATATGGGATATTTTGTTGCTAGGATTCAAGACATGTAGATATAGAATCAAAAAAATTCATTGATCATTACATAGAATTCAATTAAGATATTGTATGAAAGTAGAATTCCTTATATTCTCATTTTAGAATGATAATGGGGGGAGGGATTTTTTATTTGGGAGAGTCCGAACCGAAGAAAAAGAAGGATTTCTTGATCTGCCTTTTTCATTTTTCCCTTATAAAAATAACTCAAAATTATCTAATCCACAAGAATGAAATGCTTGTTATGCTTAATATCTTTAGTTTAATCGGTATCTGTCTTAATTCTGTCCTTTATTCGAGTAGTTTTTTCTTCGCCAAATTGCCCGAAGCTTATGCCATTTTCAATCCAATCATAGATGTTATGCCTGTCATACCTGTACTCTTTTTTCTCTTAGCCTTTGTTTGGCAAGCCGCTGTAAGTTTTCGATGAAATCTTTAATACTCTGCTAAATTGATGATGTATTCGATAAAAAAATTCTAAAAATTGAATTGATAAGATCAGATAAGTCTTACATTACGAACCCTCGATTCAAAAATGGAAATTCTTGTATATTGAATGAATAACCGCAGCGATGAATTTGGATCAGCCTTTTACCCATTCTGACCTTCCAGTGAGTATGGACTATTAGGTACTCCACAATACCTAATTATTGATATGACAAGAAATTTCGGGTAACAAATGAATAAAAATCTTATTACAAATAAATTCGTTAAAATAAAATGACTTTTCAAGAAAAGGCTTCATTTTATTTTAACGAATTTATTGAGGTGTCAAAACAAATAAAATGGTATATGTGGTAAAAAATAGGTAATCTATTTCCCTTTTTCAAAAAAAAAAATGATCTTGGAGATTGTGTAATGCTTACTCTCAAACTCTTTGTTTACACAGTAGTGATATTCTTTGTTTCCCTTTTTATCTTTGGATTCTTATCTAATGATCCAGGACGCAATCCTGGACGTGAGGAATAAAAAATTTCTAGTTTTTTTGCTTTTTTCTAAAAGAATTCTTAATAATCTTATTTGTTTCATACATTTAACTATGATAAAATCAAGGGATGAGAATCTTTTCGAATTTGAAAATCCCAAGTGATCAGAGAAAACGGAAAGAGAGGGATTCGAACCCTCGGTACAAATAATTCGTACAACGGATTAGCAATCCGCCGCTTTAGTCCACTCAGCCATCTCTCCTAATTCCAAATTGAAAATTTGTTATGTGATATAACACGTGAAATAAAGATTGATAAAAATCCACCTTCTTTTCTTTATTTTCTTTTTTCATTTTATTTATTTTTATTTAGTTAATCTTATTTAACTTTTTTAATAAAGAAATTTATTATTATAATATTAAATTATTATATTATTAAAAAAGAAATTAGAAATATTCTAAAATATTCTAATAAATAATAGAAATTTTTAAAATAGTTATTTGAATTTAAACTTAAACAAAGTATTTAATATTTAAATAAAATAATTTAAATAAAATAAAAGGAAAGGTATATATTTATACTATATATAAATAAAAATATATATATATATATATTATAGTATAAATATATTATGTATAAAAACATATGTATAAGAAAAATAAGAAAAAGATAGAAAAAAGCAATTGATCAGGAATTCAATATGGATAATGACTCAAAACGGATCTCCTCAATAGAAAGAATATCTTAGCTCTTTTATTTTATACGAAAGGTTTATTCTCCCGGCCTGATCCGCTTAAGTACTGGCCGGGACATTTCTTCTTTTATTCCAATGAATCCTTCATAGATCAAACGATTTAATTCGGAATTTATATCAATCAAAAATACTTGTTATTGAAGCAACAACAACAAAAGAAATTTCCATTATCATTCCTATGATCGAAGTGCCATTTATTATTATTTAATTTAATATTTCTTTTTTATTCTTCTTTTTTTTTTATTGATTATTCTTTTTTTCTTTTTCTCAGTTTATTACTTAATTTCTTACTGTTGTCAAGTAAGGAATAAAAAAACACATATGATAACATTATATATATATATATATATATATATATATAAATACATTAAACAATATTAAATTACATTTAACAATTTTAAATATTAAAAATATTTATATTCTAATAGAATAGAACTCAATATAACTCATTTACTTCTTCAAGAGACAAACTTTATTTGAACAGTTGAGATTCAATTGACCCGAATTCATAAGATCTGGCACTGGCAGTTGAAAAGAAGGTGAAAAAGGGGAGGTCCATGTATACAGAATTTCAAATTTTTATAGTCTAGCTTCAATCACCCCCTCAGGCGGGAACCATTAGTTTAGTAATGACTTCCCAGCAAACGAAAAGCTTAACTTCTTATGTTATGCTATTTAAATTTAATTATGTTATTTAAATAAGCTTTCCGCTCTTCACTTAGCTTCTTTTTATTTTTTTTTTTTAGTCCCCGGCGAGACAAAATACGTGTCAACGCTAGAATTTTCATGATTCCGCTGCTATCTTGATTTTGTCTCACCCCTTTTTTTTGTTCGACAAATGGTCCATTCATATACAATAATGAATATGTAGCGGGTATAGTTTAGTGGTAAAAGTGTGATTCGTTCTATTAACAACTTAAATAGTTAAGGGGTCCATCGGTTTTTTTTTTCAAACTCCGATCAAAAACTTTATTTCTTAAAAAGGTTTAATCCTTTTCTTCTCAATAGCATATTTGAGGAAAAATATACGTTCTCACGATTTATATGTATCCAAAGGCCAATTAGAAATTGCATCAAAAAATTGGATTATGGATATGGAGTCGCGAAGCATAATTTTTTTTGAATTGGATTAACTATTCCAATTGAATAAGTATAGGTAAAGGATCTATGGATGAAGATACAAAAGTTTATTTCCAATCGTAACTGGATCTTCCATTTTTGTGTTGTAAAAGGAAATTGAAGCCAAATAGCTAAAAAACGATAGTTTTGGTTTACTAGAACCATCAGCATATTGTTTCAGCTCGGTGGAAACCAAATTCTTTTCCTGAGGATCCTAGGAGTGAAAATAGGGAACGAAGTAACTAGACTAGATAGATTTGGTATAATCTCTCTCCTCTAGAGGGATCATCTAGAAAGCGAGTAGCTTTAGATGCATTCATACAGAAAAGCTGACATAGATGTTATGGATCTAATTTTTTCTCTGGAAATGCATGGACCTTCCATAAAGGAGCCGAATGAAACCAAAATTTCATGTTCGGTTTTGAATTAGAGACGTTAAAAATGATCAACCAACGTCGACTATAACCCCTAGCCTTCCAAGCTAACGATGCGGGTTCGATTCCCGCTACCCGCTCCATATTCTTTATTATACATGCGTCATCAATTTGGATATGCATCCTTTTTTCCCGAAAAGATATATTTTCTGTATAATCGTTTTTTATTTGAACAAGAGTAAAGTAAGAATACGAAAGAAGAAAATAGAAATGAAAAGCGTCCATTGTCTAATGGATAGGACAAAGGTCTTCTAAACCTTTGGTATAGGTTCAAATCCTATTGGACGCAATTTTTTTCCATCTATTTTGTTAAATGTCTATACTAATAAACCCTTTTTGAATGATTCAAATCAGAAATTTTTCTCAATGATTACTCTCATGCTAAGAATAAGTATGATAAATTTATGGTTGTTCCTGAAGTAGAAATTGTTCGATCTGTTCCTGAATAGCTTCCTTCAAAACGGCTTCTGCTTGCTCGGTGAATGTCTTGGTAGAAGATATAATTTCTTGGAATTGAGGTTTATTCTTTTTTAAGTAAGTACGTAACTGAACAAGAAATTTCTTTACCTGTTCAATTTCTAACGGATCAAGATATCCA